AGAATTTCGTTTCCACCGAGCTGAAACAATATGCGACGCGGATGGTTCTAGTAAACCAAAACCACTCTCTTCCAGCTTGTTTGGCTTCAATTTCCCTTTTACAACACCAAAATAGAAGATCTAGTTACGATTGGAACTAAACTTTTGTATCTTCATCCATGGATCCTTAGTCATACTTATTCAATTGGAAGACTGGATCTAGTTCAAAAAAATTATGTTTCACGACTACATAATCCATTTTTATTTATTAAAAATAAAAATGAATTTCTAATAGGACTTTGGATACAAATCGTGAGAATGTATGTTCTTCCTCAAATATGCTATTGAGAGGTAAAGGATTAAACCTTTTTAAGAAATAAAGTTTTTGATCGGAGTATGAAAAAAACGGAGATACCCCTTCCCTTAACTATTTAAGTTTTTAATAGAACGAATCACACTTTTACCACTAAACTATACCCGCTACATATACATTATTGTATATAAATGGACTATTTGTCGAACAAAGGAGTGAGACGCAATCAAGATAGGATCCAAATTATGGTGTTGACGCATATTTAGTCCTGTCAGCCAGGGACTTAAAAGGGTAAAGGGCACAAAGCTTTTAAAATTTTCGAATTTTTTAAATAACATACATAAATTTCAAAATTTCAATAAGACTATATATATATCCTTGTTTTGTTGGATTGCTAGTATTTTCGGATTGAAGGGGTCATTGAAGCTAGACAAAAAGAGGTACTGGCCGGTACTTAACTAAGACCCGGCCTGGGCCGGGGAAATAAATCTTTCGTACAAAATCAAAGAAGTAAGGTATTCTTTCTATTGTATTGTAGATACTTGTTTCGAATCATTATCTAAATGTGATTCCTAATCAAATTCGTTCTTTATTTACTCTGAACTTACTTATTTTATATTAATGAAAAATAGGAAATTCCTAATATAAAAAAATTTTATAATTGCATTTTTTTTATTTAATTATAAAATAATAATTTATAATATATTATAATAATTTATAATATATTATAATATAATATTAATATATATGTAATAGTAATATATATTAATTAGTAATATATATTAATTATTAATTAGTAATATATATTAATTCATAATATATGATATGAAAATAAAATAAAGAAAATATTGAATTCTCTGTAATTTCTTTAATTTAAATTATTTCGATTTTATTTTCCATTTGGAGTTTGGAGAGATGGCTGAGTGGACTAAAGCGTCGGATTGCTAATCCGTTGTACGAATTATTCGTACCGAGGGTTCGAATCCCTCTTTCTCCGCTCGCTCTGATTACTCGACCCGCTTGATACTTTCGATTTCGAACTTTCAAAATAAATTTCAATTCCTTGAATTTATCATAGGTAAATTTATAGAATAGATAAAATAATAAGAAAAGTTTAGAAAAAAAAAATTATTCCTCACGTCCAGGATTACGTCCTGGATCATTAGATAAGAATCCGAAGATGAAGAGAGAAACAAAGAATATCACTACTGTGTAAACAAAGAGTTTAAGACTAAGCATTACACAACCTCCAAAATAATCTTATTTTCGAAAAAGGGAATAGATTACCTATTTTTTCTTTTCAACACATCTACTATTTTGTTTAATTTGTTTGTTTAATTTTACACGACCCCCTGCAAAAAAATTCAATTTTGGAAAAGAAAGTCATTTTTACGAATTTCTTTGTATTGTATGTAATAAGATTTTTCTTTCTTACTTACAAAAAACTTCTTGTCATATCGACAATTAGGTATTGTACGGGACCTAGACCCAGTAAACTCTTTGCTCACTGAAAGGTGAGAACGAGTAAATAAGCTGATCCAAATTCATCTTTGCGGTTATTTAATATTAATATACAATAATTGAAATTTTTGAATCGAGGGTTTATAATAATAATGTAATACTTAGTCGATCTTATTCATTTTTAGAATTTTATTATCGATCGAATAAATCATGAATCGATTTGGATTTGGCAAAATGAGTCTATTTGGCAAAGTATTAAAAATTTTATCGAAAACTTACAGCAGCTTGCCAAACAAAGGCTAATAGAAAAAAGAAAAGAGGTATAACAGGCATAACATCTACGATTGGATTGAAAACCGCATAAGCTTCGGGCAATTTGGCAAAGAAAAAACTGTTCGAATAAAGGACAGAATTAAGACAGATACAGATTAAGCTAAAGATATTAAGCATAACAAACATTTCGTTCTTGTGTATTAGATAATTTTATTTTGATTGAATTATTTTTATAAGGGAAAAATGAAAAAGAAAGGAATTCTACTTTCATACATTATCTTAATTGAATTCTACGTAATGATCAATGAATTTTTTACTTTTACATTATATATATAATTTATATGTATTAAATCCTAGCAACAAAAATATGCTACATATGTATTTCATATGTATTTATTTTTCATATGTATTTATTATGTATTACGTATTATGTAATGTACTTTTTTGGGTATTTTTTTTGGGGGGGGTTGACCAATAACTAATAAGACTAGTAGTCTTTACTAGTGCCAAAGGATAAAAATGGGGCGTGGCCAAGCGGTAAGGCAGCGGGTTTTGGTCCCGTTACTCGGAGGTTCGAATCCTTCCGTCCCAGATCCTATCTATCAGAAACAGAAGATAGGATCACACTGTATCCCACATAAAAATCCCACATAAAACAAAAAATCTTTAAGAGAACAAAAAGTTGTTCTGAATTTTTAGAATGTATTTTTTTTTTCATTTTTAATTAAAATTATTTTTTGGTTTATCATTCACATTCAGAATATGCTCGTACTATGTTATATTCATTTTTAAGTTAGTTACCCATTTAACTAAATTGAATATAACATATTCATCAAATGTGAATTATCACATAATGTATTCTGAATTGCAGCGTGAAACAAAGGCATCCCTCTTCCCTTCCACACAACGCCTAAAATAAAAAATCGGTATCCCAATTTTTCTATGTGGAGATGATACTAAAGAGTAGCGAGTTTTTGTTACTAATTTCATCAGTTTCATCATCAGTCTTAGAAAACCTCTAAAGTTGTGGTATGGTAACAAAATAGGAGAATTGTCGGAATTCCATTTCTTTCTATCTTATATCTTAGATTCCTCAAATAAAAATTATTGGAAATATATGTTTATGTTTGTAAATCCATGTAATGTAAAGTAAGGATTGGGGGAAATTAGTATATTTCATATACTTGTACTTGAACTTTTTTATGAAATTGATGGAAAAATTGTCGAACCTGAAGTAAAACAAAATACAAAAAAATCCATATACCATATAACCATAAAAAATCCATATGATCATATCATATAAAATAAACAAGGTAAAGTCCTATACTCATATATTCATATATATACATATATATAATATATAATATAATTATATATATAATATAATTATATAATATAATTATAATTGTAATTATATAATTGTAAATAATTGTAATATGTTTAATAATATTTTTTTTATTTAATATTAATAATATTTAATATTTTTTTTTATGAACTCTTGGTTGGTACTTGAAAAAGTATGATAAATCAATGGTTTCTATAAATTTACGACCTTTTGTTTTGGGGTCGTTGGACGAGTTTATTTGATTAATAATGGATTTTGCTCCAGTTTTTTAAACTAAACATATTAAATTAAAATTAAGAAATTTTAGTTTTATAGTTTGTTATATTATATAAATATGTATCCTTCATGATTGACCATCCTGAACAATCTGTTGGAGATGTAAATGAGTCTTTAGCAAATGTTTTTTTTATAAATATGTTTTATTCATATGATAGAATATTGAGGTAAATAAATTTGATCCTTACTGAACTTTATCCTTATCCCAGATTCGCAAAAAGTATATAGAATACTTTTCTATCCATAGGTAGAAACTATCCACAGGTAGAAAGTATGGACTATTATATACTGCTTGTTGAGCCAATGACTATTCATGATTACACATATTAAATGAAATATATTTAAAAATATATTTAAGGTTAAATATATTTCATCGTGGTTTGAAATTCAATTGAATTTTATTTTTTTTATATTAGAGGAATGTTATGGTAAAACTTCGTTTGAAACGATGTGGTAGAAAGCAACGTGCGACTTGAAGGACATGATCGGCTGTGGATTTTTACATCCACCATTTTCCATAAAAATGAAGATGCTCTTGTCTCGACATAATTTGTTCTGTTCCATTAGGAATCTAATTTGTCTTAGATTGATAGTACGTGATGGAGCTCGAGTAGAAAAGATTGATTTATTTATCAAGGGGAAGAATCTAGGGTTAGTGCTAATCAATCAATAAGTTAGACCAACTTTGTAAATATATCCTCAATATCAATATAAAAAAATCGAAAGGTTTAAACTTGAAACAAGTTAAAAAAAAAAGTTTTTTTTCGATAAAAAGAAAGGTGTATCCTAGGAAATCAATTCTTCGTATTCTATTTCTATGGGTATTCCATTTATATAGAAGAAAATAACAAAAAACAAAAGGTATGTTGCTGCCCTTTTGAAAAGGAGTAAGGATCACCGAAGTAATGTCTAAATCCAATGATTTTACAAAGGAAAGATAAAGGATTCCGGAACAAGGAAACACTATTTTCAATTGTCTCAAGAAAGGGATCAGAATAATTGACTCGGGATGAGACAAACAAAAGAGGTTAGAGACGGCTCAATAAATGTTTAAGGATTCCCCTGGGACTATGTCAGAATTACCCAACTTGAGTTATGAGTACGAATTAAAATTTTTTCTCGAGTTCGAGCCGTATGAGGATAAAACCTCTTATACGTTTCTGGGGGAGATTGTTTATGTGCATCTATCCCAATGAGCCATCTATCGAATCGTTGCAATTGATGTTCGATCCCGACGAGAAGGGAGAGATCTTCGAAAAGTGGGTTTTTATGATCCGATAAATAATCAAACTTATTCAAACGTTCCTGCTATTCTATATTTCCTTGAAAAAGGTGCTCGACCAACAGGAACTGTTTCTGACATTTTTAGGAAAGCAGATTTATTTAAAGAAAAAATTTCGAGTTAGTTTTAGTTAAAGTTAATTAGTTAAAATGAAAAGTTAATTAAAAGAAAAAAGACCAAAATAAAGAAAAAAAGGGGGGGGGGGAATAAATATATATATATAGTGTAATTATTTACATTTACTTACAATTTATTATCTATAATTTGTCCTTTTCCTGTTATTGTTATAGGAATCCAGCAACAAACAAGGAATTAATCTTGTTTATCCTTTATTGATTGAATAAACCTGGCTGTCTTTATCTCTTCCTTATTTTATAAAAATTTCTGATTTATTTATATTTTTTTTGTTTGTGCCAATCCAATAAAAATCTTTATTTGATTTACTTCAGTTTTTTATTCGTTTTATCACCATTCTAGTCATATTTATATTGACAATGTTATATTGAACAAATATAATTGATCGTAGATAAAGAAATCTCTTTATCCTGACCCTATCCTATATTGTATTATTGGATTTGGTTTTCAATTCACTTCAGTCAAATGACGGGTTTGTATTGCCGGGTTTACTGTCATAGAAGATGTTTTTTTTTCCTTAACTCGGGTTAAATAAAAAAAAAAATGTATAAATAAACGGTCGGTCCGTCGGAATTTTGGCATTTCTATTAGGAATTTGGTGCTTTTTACTATGATCTATACATTTTTTTTCTAATTGATCAATAAATCAACAAGAAAGATTTGTTCTTAGTTCAATGTTTTGATGGGGTCGCACAGTCTAATTCAATTGGTTTTTTATTTCGATCGTATCTACATATCCAACTTTTATTTTGAAGGGTTGGGTTGCTAACTCAACGGTAGAGTACTCGGCTTTTAAGTGCGACTATGATCTTTTACACATTTTGATGAAGCAATAAATTCGTACAGACTTTTGGTAGAGTCTATAAGACCACGACTGATCCTCAAAGGTAATGAATGGAAAAAGCAGCATGTCGTAATACGTAATATAATAAAATAATAGATTTATTATTTTATTTTCATTGAAAAAAATTTCAAATTAAAATGAAAGTGAAATTAAGAATTTCTCCTTACTCAATTCTTACAATTTTTTTTGGTAGGGAAGTGGACAAAACAAATTCAAATTTATAGTTATAGTTTGGTCTAGTGAATAAATGGATAGAGCTTCATGGCTCCAATTCCAATTCTGATAAACCAAAAAGCAACGAGCTTATGTTCTTAATTTGAATTAAATGATTACCCGATCTAGTTAGACGTTAAAAATGGATTAGTGCCTGGTACGGGAAAGGATGGGGTCTCCCGTGAGGAGACCATTTATTCTTTTTTTTTTATGAATCCTAAATATTGATTATTATGGGTTAGAGACGAATGTGTAAAAGAAACAGTATACTGATAAAGATAATTAATTCCAAAATCAAAAGAGCAATCAGGTTGCAAAAATAAAGGGTCATTATCCTCTTGTAATTGTAATTATAACGAAGATAAACCATTTTTGATAGAAAAAGGGGAGTAAAAAAACCTATTGATTGGATTTCCTCTTTCCTTTACAGGTTTATTATTATTATTGTATATATACATAATCTTCTTTATTATACATAATACTCTGTTTTGACCATATTGCACTATGTATCAGTTATTTTATAACTCAAGAAGTTCCTTCTACCTCTGCTTCACGTGGAAATATAAATGGAAGAATTACAAGGATATTTAGAAGAAGATAGATCTCGGCAACAACAGTTTCTATATCCACTTCTCTTTCAAGAATATATTTACGTATTTGCTTATGATCATGGGTTAAATAGTTCAATTTTTTATGAACCCCAAAACTCCTTAGGTTATGACAATAAATTTAGTTCAGTACTTGTGAAACGTTTAATTATTCGAATGTATCAAAAAAATTATTTGATTTATTCGGTTAATGATATTTACCAAAATATATTTGTTGGGCATAACAATTATTTTTATTTTCATTTTTTTTCTCAGATTCTATCTGAGGGTTTTGCAGTCATTGTAGAAACTCCATTTTCGCTGCAGTTAATATCTTCCCTTGAAGAAAAAGAAATACCAAAATCTCACAATTTACAATCTAGTCATTCAATATTTCCTTTTTTAGAGGATAAATTATTGCATTTAAATTATCTGTCCGATATACTAATACCCTATCCCGTCCATATGGAAATCTTGGTCCAAATGCTTCAATCCTGGATCCAGGATGTTCTCTCTTTACATTTATTGCAGTTCCTTCTCCACGAATATTATAATTGGAATAGTCTCATTATTCCGAAAAAATCTATTTACGTATTTTCAAAAGAAAATAAAAGATTATTTTGGTTCTTATATAATTTATATATATATGAATACGAATTTCTATTAGTGTTTCCTTGTAAACAATCCTCTTTTTTACGATTAATATCTTCTGGAGTCCTTCTTGAGCGAATACATTTTTATGTAAAAATAGAACATCTTGGAGTGTGCCGAATTTTTTGTCAGAAGACTCTA